TGGACGTAATAAATTGAAAAAAAAAGTTCTGCTACATCTGGAAAACCGAAACCAAGACTAGGAATTTTTGACGAACAGGATCAAAAATCATTACTCTTTCGACACAAGAAAAGGAATTTTCTACACTCTTTTCTTGTGTCGAAGACTAGGAAGACGAATAATGCCTCCTTAAATTGTTTGTTCCCCACATTTCTAATTTCTAGTTCGTTCTATTTGCCGCTTACTTATCTATCCCAATTTGATTTTCAGTTGAATAAAATGGATATCTTTTAGACCATTGAAATCTGGCAATAGTAACATAGTCGTACCAATTCAATTTGGCTAAAAAAAAAACCAAGAAAAGAAAGAGGTGGTAAAGTCATAAAGTCAAATAAAATAGTCTTCTTCAAACAAAAATCTACCTAGTCTATTATGACTAGGAATGCGGTACAGGGGATTTAACGAAGCTTGTGGAAAAAGAGCAAGTGAATAAAAGGTTTTCAGAATGTCATTTTTTTTATCATACATAATTGACAACAAGAAGAATAATTTTGTTCTTTTTACGAACCTTATGTCGATAAATCCGGGAGTCTAGAAATTCATTTCGGCCAATTGAACCTTCTCGAACTGTTTCTTTTTAAGAACCAAAAAGATTTGTGCCAAAATAACAGATCCCAAGAAGAACAAAAGACCTTGGACACGTAATGGATCTTGAAGTACTATTTCGGCATCTCCCTGTCCAAATCCACCCACATTAGGATTACTCGTTAATGGTTGATCAAATTTTATAGATTCACCCTCTGAAACAAGAAGTTCTGGTCCTGGAGGGATAATATCAACCACTTGACGTCCATCCGATGGATCTGTTATGGTTATTTCATATCCCCCTTTTTCTTTTCGTATGATTTTACTTACTATACCCGCTCCCGTAGCATTATAAACTGTATTGTTACTCTTGCTTCCGTCGGGATAAATCTGACCCCTTCCCCTATTTCCTCCTACGTATATAGGATATTTTAAGAAGTGAACATCTTTCTTAGTAGCGGGGTCGGGGGAAAGGATAGGAAAAGTGATTTCACTATATTTCTGACCAGGTACAGGCCCTATCACAAGAATATTTGTTTTATTGGGGCGATAACTCTGAAAAGATAAATTCCCTATCTTTTCTTTCATCTCGGGAGAAATACGATCGGAAGGGGCTAATTCAAACCCCTCCGGTAAAATAAGAACAGCCCCTACATTCAAACCACCCCTTTTACCATTAGCAAGAACTTGTTTCACTTGCTTATCATAAGGGATTCGAACAACTGCTTCAAATACAGTATCAGGAAGTACCGCTTGTGGAACCTCAATATCCACGGGCTTATTAGCTAAATGGCAATTGGCACATACAATACGCCCAGTCGCTTCTCTTGGATTTTCATAACCCTGCTGCGCAAAAATGGGATATGCACTTGAAATGGATGGGCGAGTGATGATATATATCATGAGCGATACGGAAATAAATCGAGTAATCTGTTCCTTTATCCAAGAAAAAGTATTTCTAGTTTGCATGGCCTACTCATTGATCCAAAAATTTCTACAATAAATTGGGTAGGTTACTAGTATAGTTCCCTATCCACGATTCTGCTATTTACTGGAAGTATTTTACTGGAATACTTTAGGATGAAAATCACCCGGATAGAATGTTTTTAATACTTATGTAGAACTACATAGTAAGAAACATTCTAAGTGGATTAGATTCATATTGGTGAATCATTTATCAATCATTCATTGAATGATAAATAACTACAAGTGACGGAGATACACGATTTAAATAACGGAAAATCCAATATTTAAAAATAGTATCGAGAATAACTGGAAAGGTGGAAACAAGACCAGATATAATTTGATCATTATGAATAAATCCAAAATCTTTGTAGACAGAACCAATCATTAGTTCCCAACCGTGGGGTGAATGAAATCCGATACATAAATCGGTTAATAAAAGAATCAAAAAAGCTTTTACTGTATCACTTAAATTATATAGGAATTCCTGAGCCCAAGAGTTAAGAATAACAAGTTGTTCATTACCTAAAATAGAATAACCACTTAGAATAACAAAACAGATTAGATTTGTCGAAAGGTGTAAAATCGTATGGATACGAGCTTCATTGTGTATCTTGATTAATTGGATCGTTTCTTTGTGCATTTCGATAGGAAGCTTTTGTAGATATATCTCGGAGTATTCCTTAATCATTTCGTCCAAGACGAGGATTTCCTCTAATTCTATGAACTTTTCTAGAATACTTTTTTCTTGAATATCATTCAAAAAAATTTCGGATCGACCGGTATTCGCCCAATTAGTAATCCAAGATTCCATACTTTTAGTCAATGAAAGAGAAATCCACCAGGGCAAAAATAATATCGATGCAAGATACAAAAAGGGAGGGAATGCTTTCTTTTTCTTTTTTGCCATTTTTCACCTGTGAAATTTTAATTTACCCACTTCATTCGTCCACAAATATTTCTTTCAAACATGAGTTATAGACAAAGTATCAACTCTATGAATCCATTTTATTTGCGATTTTGTTTGAATCTAGAATGAATACGAAAATAGATTAAGACTCTACTTCGAATTTAACTGAAGAAATAATCAAAAATATTGTTTCCAGATATCTCAATTCATTAAATTCCAAACAAGTGTCTCCTTTCAATGAATGACCGAAAGAAATACTTTAAAGAATGAATATTATTAAGATTTTGAGACGAAAGAATTACTTTTCAATAAAAATATACAATATTTGGAAAAAATTCCAACGGTTCCCCATAGCCAATAATAGAATAATTGGGGGAAAAAAGATACAACAAAAATGAGCGACAAAACAAGACCGAAATGGGTCCAGTTATCATTTTTAAGAAAACCCATGATTGTTTAGTAAGGAACACAAACCAAAGGATAAAAAAAAGGTCGATTGATAAAAAGGAAATAATTGACAAGATTTATTTGCATCTAAAGTATCACTTCCAACAAACATTGGAAAAAAAGAAAGAGAAATCTCTTTCTTTTGAAACTTTAGTTAGGTTATAGAAAAACAGGATTCTTTCATCTTTGCCTCCTGCTGAGAAAGCATTCCTCAGTTCCTTTTCTCAAAAGACTTCAATCGGTACGCGCAAGAAATAGGCCAATTCTGCGGCTTTTTGTTCAATTTCTCGTGGAGTCAAATTCTCATCAGTACGGGTCAACGGAATAGCCCCCCGGCCTCTGATGTCCATATAAAGGACACGACGAGCATAAATCCCCTCTTTAACTTCTATTCTAACGGATTGAATATCTTTTATACGGAATCGAAGGAATATGCGACGATTTTTTCCAGGAAATCCCCAACGAAAAATACACACCATTCCCTCCTTTCTATCGAAAAGATCATAACCACTACCTACATTCCAGGAAATTGTACACCACAAATAGGAACTAATAAAGAGACCCGCGATACCGTAGAAAGACATTACGATACCTTGTGGAAAAAAAATAATTTGCTGAGACGGAACAAAAGATATCAAATTTCTACCAAGATAACTGGAAGTTCCAACTAATAAGAATCCTAATGAACCTAAAAAAACGATAAGGGCCCAGCAAAAATTACTTAGTTTTCGAGATCCCGTTATAAGTTCTATCCATATATGTTCTGATCGCCAACTCATACTTGATCCGATTGCATTTTATTAGAATTGAGAGAATACCCCAAATTATTTTGATTGTACTTTTTTTGTTTCCGAAGGAACTCTCATCAACTAGCACTAGTTTTATGTGAACTAGCACTAGTTTGATGTGAACCTTTAGGAGTAATTCATCAAATTGGTTAGATCTAAAATAATAACATCCCCTTCATATGGTCCCAATATACATATTGATATACATATAGCTCCACCAACTTTACATTTTAGGCCTCCAGTGATCCTGATCTATTTGAAACTAGCTAGAATTCATTTACCCATAGATAGTTTTCTGCAAGCAGAAGAGCTTTTTCCTCTATTTTCGGCGGAAATAACATGTTATACCATATTTCCCGAAATAAATATCTGTGTTATGCTACAAGTCTAAGTTTCAAAAAAAACGGATAAGAGAAGATTGGGTCCCCTCAGATCTAAACAATCTTGTTTTTTTGAACATGAAGAAATAAAGAAGCCATTGCAATTGCCGGAAATACTAGGCCTACTAAAGGCACAAAAATAGAGGGAAAATTGAAAGTTGTCATACAAAGGGTACCTCGATTTACTATTTGTACCTGTTTATTTTTTTTTAATATCATATTTTATACTAATACTAATTATAATTAAGAATTGTAATTATTAGGAATTCGTAGTTATTAGTTATTATTAATTAATAATTAATTCAATTAAAATTAATTAATTCTTAATAGAGATCTAAGTATCTATATATCTAAGTGAGTATATAGAATAAGTCCAAGGAATGTAGAACTAAATAAATGGACTTATTCATCTTTTTCCATGAAAGATACGTATGATAATCAACTTTATTATTTTTCTGCATTTCTTTGTGTTTTATTCTTGTCTTCAAATTTAATAAACAAAGAGTTTCTTACAAATTATCGAAAGATTCGTTCGAATGCGACACAATGGGGATTTTTAGTGAAAATGGGATTAAGGAAAAAAGGCGTGGAGCTTAAATAACTCACTTAGAACACTTTTTAAAAGATTACGCGGTACGATTAGGTCGAACAAGCCCTTCTGGAATAAATATTCAGCTGCTTGGGCACCTTCGGGTACTGTTTTATTCAATGTTTGTTCAATTACTCGTTTACCCGCAAATGCAATGTAGGAATTGGGTTCGGCAATAATCAGATCTCCCAACATACCAAAACTAGCTGTTACCCCACCAGTAGTAGGAGATGTAAGGATTGATACATAAAATAACTTTTTATTTGCTTGATAATCATATAAGGCAGACGATATTTTAGCCATTTGCATCAAGCTGAAACTTCCTTCTTGCATGCGCGCCCCCCCCGAAGAGCACACTA